TTGAAATTAGAAACTTAAACTATTATTACTATTCTAAATAGTAAAGTAATTATTCTAAATGGAAATTCTTATTACTATCCCTATATATTTCATTTTTCATTGGTTAATTGCAATTAATATATTTAGAATTAGATTTCATATCTTTTATTATTCTTTTTTCTATTTGCGAAAAGAAAAAAAAAAGAGATCGTTGGAGCAATCCATATTCGTGATGCAACTGTTGTTACATTAGATCCCCCCAAGAGTTCTTTCCTTATGGAACTACAATACAAAACAAAGATGGGATTCTTTAATATGGAAAGAATATAGAACCTAAAAGGGTATAAAAGGGTAATAGAAGTTGCTCTTCTTTGAATCGAGTTGGTCCGAAATCAAATTCAAATAAAGAAATAAAAGAAAATGAAAATATTTTTATATTTTTTGAAAAAGTCAAGGCTTTCTTTTTTTTTAGTGTCCGTCTATAATGACTGATAAATCAAGAACTTTCAATTGGAACTAAACGAATTCTTTCAATTTGTTTTTCTTACCGTCGTATCTGGATTGAGACTTAGGTAAATGTTTTATTCATATATGTAGTAAAAGAACATATCTAATTTAGCTCTTTCATGCCTATTCTAACTAGTTATTTTGGTTTTTTACTGGCTGCTTCAACTATAACCCCAGCTCTATTTATTGGTTTGAACAAGATACGACTTATTTGAAATGAATGAAATTCAATAAACAATTTACAAAAAGAAAAATCAAAGCCTCTCATAATATTTCATTTCAGGTATTCTATGGTTCCTTCCCGCGTCAATTGCCAATTCCTGTTCATTGAGATTCACGGATAATTCAGATTAATATTTAGGGATAGATCTTACCTCTCTTTTTATTCCCTAAAACAAATCGAAATGATTGAAGTTTTTCTATTTGGAATCGTCTTAGGTCTAATTCCTATTACTTTAACAGGATTATTTGTAACTGCATATTTACAATACAGGCGCGGTGATCAGTTGGACCTTTGATTGAGTAACATCTCTTTTTTTGATTGACCTCCTCCTTGTAGGAGGTCAAATTTCAGTTGCAATTCTACTTTGTTTTGTTAAATTATTTCATTGTAATTCGACATAAAATAAACGGAATCACGCTCTGTAGGATTTGAACCTACGACATCGGGTTTTGGAGACCCGCGTTCTACCGAACTGAACTAAGAGCGCTTTCTTATATCATATCCTATAACAGTAGATACGATTGTAAAGAAAAGTATTTTTTTACCCCGGAGGATTCTTGTGTACATATAGTATGTACAAATGAAAGATTATGTCCAAAAATTCCCGATCTTAATCCCTCGTAACTGTCCATAGGAGAAAGAATAGGTAGGGATGACAGGATTTGAACCCGTGACATTTTGTACCCAAAACAAACGCGCTACCAAACTGCGCTACATCCCTTTTAAAAATTGTTGTACAGTGTCATTGTATAAAATCCATGTCTTGTTTTCCACACATCCTTCTTTTTTGTTCTTATAGGTAGAGAATGTTCTTGTCATCTTTTTTAGGGGGCGGCAAAATTGAATCTGCTGGGTCGTTGTACATATGCATTTTAGTTAGTAATTCCTAATTCTAATTTCATTTCAAGCAAAAACAAATGATCTTGAACTAAAAGATCGGGTTATCTATGATCTATGTATTAGAATATCGAACTAGAACTATATATGTATTACAATATACAATACAAATAAATAATTAAAATAAATAAGAAAAAAAAAATAAAAGAAGAAGGAGGATTTTCAATGCGAGATATCAAAACATATCTCTCAACGGCACCTGTGCTAACCACTCTATGGTTTGGGTCTTTAGCAGGTCTATTGATAGAAATTAATCGTTTATTTCCGGATGCCCTGTCATTCCCTTTTTTTTAATCCTGATTGAATTCTTGTATTGATCTGTGAAGAAATGAAGAATATTTGAGATACAATTCTACGTAACATGTCTCCAATTTTGCTCCCTTTTTATTTCCTATCCTAAAAAAGAAAAGAAAGAGAAAGAGTGTATCGAACTTCAGTCAAAATACAGTGAATCTACGATAGAATTTGGGGGAAAAGAAATGGAAATGTGGATCCAGTCGTTTAGGGGCGGTTACACAAAATTCTAATATAGAAAGAAGAAAAGACTGAGATTAGGATAGGAATAATTCATAGTTAGAAAAAATTGTATTAATTAATTATTATGATATTCTTAATATTCTTCTATTAATGAATATGACTCTCTTTCTTTATAGTTATAGTAATTAATAGTGATTATCTTTTCTATTTATAGTACTTCGAAGTCATTCGAATTCTAAGAATTCGAAAAAGAAAAGATTTACGAATTCTATTTCTAGTTAGTAACATTTATTAATATAGATATAGAATATAGATTCTTTTTTTATTTTCTTTTTCTTTGGTTTGGGTAAAAAAGAAAATGAAGAGAGTTCTAAAGTGAAGTCGATCCAAAATGAAAAGGAGGTTCATGGCCAAGGGTAAAGATATCAGAATTATAGTAATTTTGGAATGTACCTGTTGTGTTCGAAAGGGTGTCAATAAAGAATCGCCGGGCATTTCTAGATATATTACTCAAAAGAATCGACACAATACACCCAATCGATTAGAATTTCGAAAATTTTGTCGCTATTGTCAAAAGTATACGATTCATGGGGAAATAAAGAAATAGATGGAACGGAATGCGTGTGTGATTTTTCCAAGTAGCGGGAAGAGTAAGAACTTTACATCTTAACATTAACATATATAATACAAACCAAATCCTATTTTGGTCGAATCTTAAATGAATAAGAAAAAAAAAAGAGAATTCTATTTTCTAGATCCTTTTATATATAAGGAATAAACAAACAAGGAATAAGCAAACCATGGATAAATCCAAACAACCTTTTCGTAAATCCAAGCGATCTTTTCGTAGGCGTTTACCCCCAATTGGATCGGGGGATCGAATCGATTATAGAAACATGAGTTTAATTAGTCGATTTCTTAGTGAACAAGGAAAAATATTATCTAGACGGACGAATAGGTTGACCTTGAAACAACAACGATTAATTACTATTGCTATAAAACAAGCTCGTATTTTATCTTCGTTACCTTTTCGTAATAATGAGAAACAATTGGAGAGAGTGGAGTCGATCCCTAGAACTACTGGTCCTAGAACCAAAAATAAATAGAGATACTCCTCAAAACTCCAATAGGAAATCAAGCTCATATGAATGTTTTGCTCGAAAAAAAAATAGAATCCAGATTTGATTCTTGTATTCTAAAAAAGGAAAAATGGGAAAGAAATCTTTTTTTCTTGAAAGATGTTCGTTTACTCCTACTACTTAAATCTTAATTTCTTTTTCTTCTATCTTCCCGGAGTCCATTCTCCGGGAAATCCTGTTTCAATCATTCTTGTTTCCTGTATAATAGATTCTATTAAGATTCTTTTATTCCTTTATTTTATTTGATTTGTATTTGATTTTATTTGAAATGATATCAAAACAATTCTTATTTGATAGGGCTATTTGCGCAAGTATTTTACGATTCAGAAGCAATTGTCTCTTGTACAGATTGTGGATGAATAGGCTATAACTATAGAATATTCTATCCTCACGAGTTACCGCATTTATCCGAGTGATCCACAAACGACGAAAATCTCTCTTTTTCCTGCTCCTATCTCGATGAGAGGAAACCAAAGCTCTCATTCTTTGTTGAGTAGTCGTTCGAGTAAGTCTTGAATGAGCCCCTATAAAGGTTGATGCAAATAAACGAATCTTTTTTCGACGTCTTCGAGCTGTATATCCTCGTTTAACTCTGGTCATTGAATCAAATGAAACTTTCTTGAATAACTAATTGATTTCTCTTCTTTCAGTCATCCTTTTCCTCCGGTCGATTAATAACAAAACGGATTCTTCCGATATATAAAATATAAATTCCAATGGCTTTTGCGACTATGACCTTCCCGACCACGATTTTTTCTTTCTTCATTTTTTCTTTCTTCAAAGTATCTCGCCTGGAAATAATAAATTTGGCTGCTACTAAATAAAAAAGAATAGTGGGTTCCCTCGTTTCTATGGCAACTTCTGAAACGGTGAGGTCCTCTCTATACACCGGAGCCTCTTCTTTCATTTCATAGAATTTTATTGTGAACTTGTATAGTTCACACTCTTTGGCTCTACCCATCCATTTTTCAATTCTAATTAGAAAGTAATAGTCCTTTTCACAAAAAAGCTATCCATACAGTGACGGCATTTAATTCTGAAAGTTGGCTATGTAGCTGACCCTGTTAGTCCGTTTTTTCAAGAATAGGAATAGGAGCATAACCTTTTTCCTCCGCTTAATGGATAACTATTTGTTACCAATGGAGAATTCCTTCTCATCTCAAATGGAGTGATTGGATTTGCACCAATAGAAACCATAAATTCATAACATAATTAGGTAGATGATAGATCTTCATTTTTATATATTTATATAATAGTCAATTAGATAGCCGTCTTCCACTCTATCTATCCTAATTCATCGGTAGTGGTCGTTGATACTGGAAAAGATTTTTGCATTTCTTCAAACTTATGATCTGAACTGAACGAGTCGCACATACACCCTAGTACATGTTCCTCGACGCTGAGGACATCCTCGAAGAGCGGGAGATTTCGTGACATTTCTTATTGGCTGTCTTGCGTTTCTAATAAGTTGTTTAATGGTTGGCATGGCATGTCTATAGAATCTCATTCTAGATAGAATAGAGCGGGTTGGCTTAGATCGATCTTAACCTGATGGTTGATGATTATGAATGATTTCTATTCACACGGAAATTTCAAATTTTGAAACGGAATTCGTATATTTATACGGAATCCCCAGTATTTTAATTTTCGACCGCTACAAGATCAACAATGCCATGAGCTTGGGCTTCTGTTGCTGACATAAAAACATCCCTTTCCATATCTTCGGATATAACCCATAAAGGGTTGCCCGTTCTTTGTACATAAACTTTTGTGAGAGTTTCGCGAAGTTTCAATAGTTCTTCTGCTTCCAGGATAAATTCCCCTGCTTGTGCCTCGTAAAAAGAACTAGCAGGTTGGTGAATCATAACCCTGATGATATTGATATAACATCATGAACGGTTCTTCTATCTATATATCGCACGATTGGGTTAAAGTAAGGGGGAATCAAAATAACAATAAAAAATAGAATTAAACAACCGTACGGGCATCTTTTGTACATTGCATACGGCTCTGCAATGGAATTTCTTCTTTTCGATAGAATTGATTCTATCAAAAAGAAGAAATAGAACCCATCCGATCCAAATCGTTAAATGATCCATTTACCACCCTTCCTTTCGTAGTAGTAAAAAAGATACTATGATGGTTCTGTTGCTTTATATATTTATCTCGTCTGTGGTTTGTTTAGCAATCCCAAAGTTTCTTTTTGATACGATCCAAGAAGGAGAAAATGATTTTTTCCATTTTTTTGACTCTTTCTCTCATAACATAAAAAGAAGAAAGATACTTCTGGTGTGGAAGGATAATGGTTTGTGACGCTGAAATTGACTCTTGCTTGACACATAAATCAATTTGGGAATAACTCTTCTTTCATACTACTATCTCGATACAAAATCTCATGTTAGAAAAAAAACAATAATGGTTTGTTCATATCGAACTCGAAGTGCCATGCTATTATTACTTATTCTTTATTTGATTCATATTCGATACAGCGAAGGCATAGTATTCTTTTTTTTTCTCAAAGAAAAAAACTCATTGGCGCCAAGCGTGAGGGAATGCTAGACGTTTGGTAATTTCTCCTCCGACCAGAATGAAAGATCCCATTGAAGCGGCTAATCCCATACATATTGTATGTACATCCGGTGACACAAATTGCATAGTATCATAAATGGCTATTCCTGGTATTACCCATCCGCCTGGAGAATTTATAAACAAATAAAGATCCCTAGTATCATCTTCTATGCTGAGATATACCATGAGACCAACAAGTTGATTCGAGATCTCACTATCAACCTCTTGGCCTAAAAAAAGTAATCTTTCTCGATGAAGTCGGTTGATTAGGGCAAAATTGTATCCCTGAGGAACCGTACGTGCACCTTTGGATGCATACGGTTCGAAAGAATTGCGAAAAAAAGAATCAATGTGTCGATTCCAGTCCTATTTCTTTTTCCTTTTTTACATTCTAGAATGGGAAGGAGGGCAAAACTCATGTAAAAAAGAAAAAAGAATTTTATGAACTTATTGAACTAACTTCTCATTGATGTATTGTTTCATCGAAATTCAAATAACGATGTAATTTTCTTGTTCCTGAATGGGCCCTTTCAATTCTTTTAGGTTCTTGTTCTACTCCGGGGGAAGATTTTCCCGAATTCCATTTGCGCATATAGGTCAAATGATTCCAGTACCACTGTTTGATACCTTTCCCCAAAATATTCGATGTATTCATCATACTACTCCATTGGTAGGCAGTTTTCTATAATCCCTATAGTAAGTATAAGAATAGTCTATGATAAAAGCGGTAATCGTGTAATCATCATCTATTCTACATAATAGATTATATTATAAGATTCTATTATAGTTCGATTTATAGTAAGTTCTATTATATTCTATTTCATTACTAATGAAGTTCAGAATTTATTAAGAATTTCATTAAATTTATATTTTCTTTTTATATTCTTTATTTAATATTTCTTATTTATATTACTACATTTACCTACATTTACACTCCCATTATATTACTTTTACTTACTTTTACTCTTACCATTTCCAATTTGGTATTCTCTGAACGGAGCCTGGATACTTTATTTTATCAGTCCAAGTAAACCATCAATTATTTGAATTGATAATATTGATCCCCAATAGGAATTATTGTGCTTCACGCTCCGAATTATTGATGATTCAATCAATACAATATTGAATATATCTTTATTGGATTGGGCGAAACAGAGAATACTCGATCGGAGGAGATAACGGGGAAATACCATATGACCCATATGTCTGACAAGTCGCACTATACGTCAACCCAAGCTGCATCTTCCTCTCCAGGACTCCGAAAAGGTACTTTTGGAACACCAATGGGCATTAAGATAAATAAAAAAATGAAGTACTATACTTTACTTTAATATGGAAACGTAACAATGGTTTGTTTTATTGTCTTCATCATTTTTTCTCTTTCTTTTCTATTTTGATATTCTATAGATATTTCTTTTTTCTTTTTATATCTTCTATTTTTATATCTTATATTTATATATTCTATTTTTAGATCTTTTAATCTTCTTTCTATTTAGATTCTTATATTCTTAGATTATCTTCTATTATATATATATTCTATAAAATAAAACTATAAAATAAAATAGAACTTAATACTTAATATTATTATATAGATAGGACTGGAAGGTTCATAGAGGAAGATAGAATGAATAAAGAAAAATTCTAACGAACGGGATCGATCGGATTAGCTGATTGTTCGAATGATTTCGAATTATAAAAAAGTATCTATGCATTATTTTTCCCTCAAAATCCTCCCATTGCGTATTGGTACTTATCGGGTATAGAATAAGATCTGTTTCTCTTTGTTCTTATAATTTCTCTTTGTTCTTATAAATAGAAAGAAAGAAAATTGTTCCCTTCTCTTTCTATTTCAAATTCTTTCTATTCTATTTCATTAAAAAGAAAAGAAGGGAATAAAAAGAAATATCAATCCTTTCCTATACAAAATCTACCGAACAGGTGAAATACACGGTCTAGTCTTTTCCAATGCGATAAAGTTACATAATGTCTATTTCTTTTTCAGAAAGGGGTATTTACATGGGTTTGCCTTGGTATCGTGTTCATACTGTCGTATTGAATGATCCCGGTCGATTACTTTCTGTTCATATAATGCATACAGCTCTAGTTTCTGGTTGGGCCGGCTCGATGGCTCTATATGAATTAGCGGTTTTTGATCCCTCTGACCCTGTTCTTGATCCGATGTGGAGACAAGGCATGTTCGTTATACCCTTCATGACTCGTTTAGGAATAACCAATTCGTGGGGGGGTTGGAGTATCTCGGGAGGAACTATAACGAATCCGGGCGTTTGGAGTTATGAAGGTGTGGCAGGGGCACATATCTTGTTTTCTGGCTTGTGCTTCTTGGCAGCTATCTGGCATTGGGTATATTGGGACCTAGAAATATTCTGTGATGAACGTACGGGAAAACCTTCTTTGGATTTGCCCAAGATCTTTGGAATTCATCTATTTCTCTCAGGAGTCGCTTGCTTTGGCTTTGGTGCATTTCATGTAACAGGCTTATATGGTCCTGGAATATGGGTATCTGATCCTTATGGACTAACTGGAAAAGTACAATCTGTAAATCCAGCGTGGGGTGCGGAAGGTTTTGATCCTTTTGTTCCGGGGGGAATAGCTTCTCATCATATTGCAGCAGGTACATTGGGCATATTAGCGGGTCTATTCCATCTTAGTGTCCGTCCGCCTCAACGTCTATACAAAGGATTACGCATGGGTAATATTGAAACTGTGCTTTCCAGTAGTATTGCTGCTGTTTTTTTTGCAGCTTTCGTTGTTGCTGGAACTATGTGGTATGGTTCAGCAACTACCCCAATCGAATTATTTGGCCCCACCCGTTATCAGTGGGATCAGGGATACTTCCAGCAAGAAATATATCGAAGGGTTGGGGCCGGACTAGCCGAAAATCTGAGCTTATCGGAAGCTTGGTCTAAAATTCCCGAAAAATTAGCTTTTTACGATTACATTGGTAATAATCCGGCGAAAGGGGGATTATTCAGAGCAGGCTCAATGGATAATGGGGATGGAATAGCTGTTGGGTGGTTAGGGCACCCCCTATTTAGAGATAAAGAAGGGCGCGAACTCTTTGTACGTCGTATGCCTACCTTTTTTGAAACATTTCCGGTAGTTTTGGTAGATGGAGACGGAATTGTGAGGGCCGATGTTCCTTTTAGAAGAGCAGAATCCAAGTATAGTGTTGAACAAGTAGGGGTAACTGTTGAATTCTATGGTGGCGAACTCAATGGAGTCATTTATAGTGATCCTGCTACTGTGAAAAAATATGCTAGACGTGCCCAATTAGGTGAAATCTTTGAATTAGACCGGGCTACTTTGAAATCCGATGGTGTTTTTCGTAGCAGTCCAAGGGGTTGGTTCACTTTTGGGCATGCTACGTTTGCTTTGCTCTTCTTTTTCGGACACATTTGGCACGGCGCCAGAACCTTGTTCAGAGATGTTTTTGCCGGTATTGATCCAGATTTGGATGCTCAAGTGGAATTTGGAGCATTCCAAAAACTTGGGGATCCAACTACAAGGAGACAAGTAGTCTGATACAAAATCCCTTTGCCATCTTTTTCCTCTATTTCTTTTTTATTTGATTCTAGTATTTAGAATATATAAATTGAGATTTATATATTTATATTAGATTTATTTTATATATAATATTTAGCTATTTAGTATTTCTAATTTGTTAATTTCTAGAATTAAGCTAGAATTTCTATTTTCTTTCTATATTTTTATTATTTTTATGTATAAATAGAATAATATATTCTATTAGACTATTAGATTAATATATAAAAATTAGAAATAGAATAGAAATATAAGAATATAAATATAGAAGAAATAGAATCTAATATATAATATAATAGTAATAAGATATGACTATATCTATTATATCTATATTATAGTATATATACATACTATATAGATAGTAATAGTTAGTAATAGTAAATTGGAAATCTCAATTTAGAATTTATTTAGTAAATGATCCAAAACGAATAGGTGTGGAAGCTATAATTGTAAACCACGATCGAATCTATGGAAGCATTGGTTTATACATTCCTCTTAGTTTCGACTTTAGGGATAATCTTTTTCGCTATCTTTTTTCGAGAACCACCTAAAGTTCCAACTAAAAAATGAAATGATTTTTCATTTTTTCCATTGAAATAACGAGCCCCTCTATTAATATTGGGGGCTCATTACTTCAACTAGTCCCCATGTTCTTCGAAGGGATCTCTTAATTTTTGAGAGGGTTGCCCAAAAGCGGTATATAAGGCATACCCAGTAAAGCTTACAAGTAAACCGGATATGGAGATGGCGACTAGGGTTGCTGTTTCCATTTTTTCGATAATTTCAAGATCACAAAGTATCACGATAATGTCGTTTATTTACAACTACAACGGAATGGTATACAAAGTCAACAGATTTCAACCCATGATAAAAGAGGATTTATGGCTACAAAAACCGTTGAGAGTAGTTCTAGATCTGGGCCAAGACGAACTGGCGTAGGGAGTTTATTGAAACCATTGAATTCGGAATATGGAAAAGTAGCTCCAGGGTGGGGGACTACACCACTTATGGGAGTTGCAATGGCTCTATTTGCAATATTTCTATCTATTATTTTAGAAATTTATAATTCATCTGTTTTACTGGATGGAATTTCAATTAATTAGTTCATAAAAACTATGAAGTCTTAGTTTTTCAATCAAAAAAGATTATTTTACTTATACTTACTTAATGCTTAAAATACTTAATACTTCAACTTAAGATTACCTAAGACTTGGATTTATAGACCATTCTGGCAGTTCGATCGTGAAATTTATTTGTTTCGATATTTCATTTCCGGAATATGAGCGTGTGACTTGTTATAATTGATCCTATTGATAATACAGAGAATGGACCTGTCATCTCTATCAAGATGATTCTACCTCGTCAGATATTTATTCTAGTCTCTGGAGCACGGACTATATAGAATAGATCAAGAAAAGAAATATTTGAACTATGATTCATACCTATTATTCAGACCTCGCAACCGGATTAAAAAAATGGAAATAGGTCTTTTATAAATCAAACAATTTTTTCCTTCATACTTCTTTTGACCGAAAGAAATCTCTTTCTCTAGATTTTTTTGAGTTATTACATTCATTAAAGAAGTGATGATCAAATGGTTTTTACTCAGAAAACCTTTGAGTTTAGCTTTGGTTTTCTTAAATCATCGTGGTTTTAGTATGAATCTGAGGTTTCAATTGATTCATAGGGTCTCAACAAGAGAATTCCTATAAAAAAAAAGATAGGGAAGAGAAGATTCAAGAGGCCTGTCAGGATTAACATAAAGAAAGATGGATGAGCCAACTTGAGATTGTATTTCTTGGCATTATCATCACAAAGAAGAGATTCCGGATTTTTCTTACTTCGTATCTTTTGGTCAAATCGAGTCAAGCGGCTAAGCCACAAGAAGTTTTAAACTCTCTATTCCATATCCGTTGAAACTAGTATTTGTGTGTTTCGGCTTGAGCCGTACGAGATGAAATTCTCATATACGGCTCTGAGAGGGGGAGTCTTTCTTGGGTTACCTATCTCAATAAAGTATATGATTGGTTCGAGGAACGTCTCGAGATTCAAGCGATTGCAGATGATATAACTAGTAAATATGTTCCTCCTCATGTCAACATATTTTATTGTCTAGGGGGAATTACACTTACTTGTTTTTTAGTACAAGTAGCTACGGGTTTTGCTATGACCTTTTACTATCGTCCAACTGTTACAGAGGCTTTTTCCTCTGTTCAATACATAATGACTGAGGCCAACTTTGGTTGGTTAATTCGATCAGTTCATCGATGGTCAGCAAGTATGATGGTTCTAATGATGATCTTGCACGTATTTCGTGTGTATCTTACGGGTGGGTTTAAAAAACCCCGCGAATTAACTTGGGTTACAGGGGTGGTTCTGGCTGTATTGACCGCATCTTTTGGCGTAACTGGTTATTCCTTACCTCGGGACCAAATTGGCTATTGGGCAGTAAAAATTGTAACAGGCGTGCCTGAAGCTATTCCTATAATAGGATCACCTTTGGTAGAATTATTACGTGGAAGTGCTAGTGTGGGCCAATCCACTTTGACTCGTTTTTATAGTTTACATACTTTTGTATTGCCTCTTCTTACTGCCGTATTTATGTTAATGCACTTTTCAATGATACGTAAGCAAGGTATTTCGGGTCCTTTATAGAGAAGGCAGATCATAGATATTTGTAATTTATCATATCGGGGAGGAACAAGAGTCTTTCATTGCTACAAATATGGATTATTGAAAAATAAGGCATGTTATTTGGATACTTCTATTCAACTCTGAAGTATTGTTTATTTGATACGAATCAAATAGTTGAAGTATATTTTCCTAAAAGAGGATGGATTATGGGAGTGTGTGACTTGAACTATTGATTGGTCCATGCAGATATATGATTTTATCCGCCACGTTGGAATTCACAACCCAATGTGTCTCCGCATCCAACCATCACGTAAGTCCCTTTATGTAGCATAGGATAGGCCGGTTCGCTTGAGGAGAATATTTTCTATGATCATACCCGAATCATGTCATGCATGAACAGGCTCCGTAAGATCCCTAGAATAAGTGATGTGGAATCCAATGTTCTATATTATTCCACTTTGTTTAATTTTTCTTTTTATAACAATTTTTAGTAATTTTTCTTATAATTAATTGCTAGTATTAGTATTTCGTATGAATTTGATAGTAATCTTAGTAAGTTTTTTATTTTATAGTATGTAGATGCATTCATTTCCTCTGCATCGACCCTGATCTATGATACTATCGGAGTTAAATAAGGGATCTAAGGAAGCACAGGGGCTAGACTTTATTAGTAACAAGTAAAAACTTTGTATTTTTGTATGTAACACAATCGAGATGTTGTGGGGATAAAAACCAACCAAAAGACATGAATGAGACAATCCAAAAAGCACTTGATCATGATCGAATTTGTAAGCCTACTTGGATATTGAGCATTTCCTTGTTGCCAGAACTGAATTCTTTACAATGAATCGTTGCAACTCGGGGAAATGGAATTTGATAAATCTTTTCTTACATAGAGTCATTCTACATTATATATGTAGATATGTATGAAATATAGAAATATAGATATTCTATGGACCTAGGACCTATTTATGTTCTATGGATCTATTTCTGTAATTCTTTTGATTCTTGCTCGAGCCGGATGATAAAAAATTATCATGTCCGGTTCCTTTGGGGGATGGATCTACAATAATTCACCTATCCAAATAACAAAGAAACCTGATTTGAATGATCCTGTATTAAGAGCTAAATTGGCTAAAGGGATGGGACATAATTATTATGGAGAACCTGCATGGCCCAATGATCTTTTATATATTTTTCCAGTAGTAATTTTAGGCACTATTGCATGTACTGTGGGCTTAGCAGTTCTAGAGCCGTCAATGATCGGTGAACCGGCGGATCCGTTTGCAACTCCGTTGGAAATATTACCCGAATGGTATTTTTTTCCCGTATTTCAAATACTTCGCACAGTACCCAATAAGTTATTGGGTGTTCTTTTAATGGTTTCAGTACCAATAGGATTATTGACAGTACCTTTTTTGGAGAATGTCAATAAATTCCAAAATCCATTTCGTCGTCCAGTAGCTACAACAGTCTTTTTGATCGGTACCGCAGTAGCTCTTTGGTTAGGTATTGGAGCAACTTTACCTATTGAGAAATCCCTAACTTTAGGTCTTTTTCAAATTGATGAAACCGTTAAATACCACGACATAGGTATCTAAGGAAGATCCCCTTCTGGATCTTCCCTAGATACATCTATCTTATTATGATCTATTCTGCAAATATATGGACCGTGTCGAAGATTCAAAACTCATTCTATTCTTTTTTTATTTCGAAAAACTAAAAAATGAAAAAAAAAAGTCCAATGGATTTAAAATGAAAACTTTTTCTTAGGTAAATTGATTGCAAAATGCTTCTGTAGAGTGCCCAATATCTGTTTTACATCTTCTATGCGAAAATCTTCCATTTTCATAAGATCTTCTTGACTGTGACTCAAAAGGTCCAATAATGTATGTATATTGGACCTTTTGAGACAATTATAGGCCCTGGAAGACAATTCTGATTGGTCAATAAAAATACATGTCAATGGAATTCCTTTTTTGTTTTTCTTAAGATTAGTGAATCTGTCTTGAAAGGAAAAAAGGGGTAGATTCCATCTGTTTTCATTTTCCTTGAAATTCATGTCCTCTTCCTCTGCATGTAGAAAAGGAATCAATAAATCAATCAAATTACGAGAAGCTTCATAAAGTGCTTCTTTAGGAGTTAAACTTCCATTCGTCCATATTTCTAGAAAGAGTATCTCTTGTTTTTCATTCCCATTCCCATAAGAATGAATACTATGATTCGCATTTCGAACAGGCATAGATACAATATCTATAGGATAACTTCCATCGTGAGAGTCATTTGTGGATTTCATACGATATCCGCGATCTCTCTTGATTTGTAATTCAATACACAAATCAATTGGTTCTGTCAGGTTAGCTATATGCTGTGTCGTGTCAACTATTTCTACAGAAGGTGGTGAGATGATATCTTGAGCTGTTATGTATTTTGGACCCCTGACGCAAATGGATGCGTCCCTAACTCCATAGAGATTACTTCTCAATACAATCTCTTTCAAATTTATTAAAATCTCATGTACTGATTCTTCAATACCCGCTATCGTAGAATATTCATGCAGCACATTTTCAGATTTTGCACGTGTGATATATGTTCCTTCTATTTCTCCAAGTAAAGCCCTTCGCATAGCAATACCTATAGTATAGGCTTGGCCTTTCATAAGCGGGGACAGAACAAAACGACCATAATAAAGACGCTTGCTGTCTACTCTTGATTCAACACATTTCCACTGTAGTGTTCGAGTGGATCCTGCTACTTCTTCTCGAACCATACTATTATTTTTCTTTTCTTTATGATTATTGGATCAGATCATTGAATCATTTATTTCTCTTGGAATCTCTTGAATTCTTATTTCTACACACGTCTTTTTTTAGGGGGGCGACATCCATTATGCGGCATGGGTGTTACATCACGTACGAAACTTAATAGCATCCCATTTCTACGAATGGCTCGTAATGCCGCATCTCTTCCGAGACCTGGACCTTTTATCATAACTTCTGCTCGTTGCATACCCTGATCAACTAATGTACGAATAGCGTTAAATGCTGCGGCTTGAGCAGCATAGGGTGTTCCTTTTCTTGTGCCTCTGAATCCAGAAGTACCTGCGGAAGCCCAAGAAACCACCCGACCTCGTACGTCTGTAACAGTTACAATAGTATTGTTGAAACTCGCTTGAACATGAATAACTCCTTTTGGTATTCTACGTTCATTCTTATTTGAACCAATACGTGCATTCTTACGTAAACCAATTTTTGCTATAGGTTTTGTCATATTTTATTAGATCATATTCATAAGAATAAAAGAAAAAGAAAGAAGAATCAGAAATCTACAGAAAGATACGGGGATATCCATTTCATATGAAAACGAATCCTTTCTTCTTTCTTTTGACATGTACATGGGTTTGAAAAAGTACTTGATTTAGAACTTGAGAAGGATTACCCCTGTCTCTGTTTATGTCTCGGATTGGAACAAATGACTATAATTCGCCCCCGCCTACGAATCAAGCGACATTTTTCACAAATTTTACGAACAGAAGCCCTTATTTTCATATTTATCATTCCTTACTTTCATTCTGAATCTATTTTTTTTTGGAAACAAGAATCAGTTTATTGCATTTTTGAACTTCGAATTATATCCCTACAAAAAGGATGTTTAAAAGAATGATCTAATCGTTCGAATCTTTTTTGCGAAGTCTATAAATTATACGTCCCCTGGTTGAATCATAACGACTCATTTCGATTTTGACTCTATCTCCGGGTAGTATACGTATAAAACTGCGCCGGATTCTCCCTGAAATATAACCTAGAATTAGATCTTCATTATCTAACCGAACTCGGAACATACCGTTGGGAAGTGATTCAGTAATTAAACCCTCATGAATCAATTTTTGTTCTTTCATTCCAGGGAACCCCCTTTAAGTATCAACTAATAGAGGAAGAGTTCTATAATTCACTTCTCCTCTCTATTTTACAAATAGTAAGTTCGAGAGAAAATTAGGGTACCCCGGGAGAATCACCATATATAACACAAAATTTCTCCTCCAATTTTTTCTAGTCGAGCTTCTCGATCTGTCATTATACCTCGAGAAGTAGAAAGAATTACAATTCCCATTCCACCTAAAATCTTAGGAATTCGTTGATAGTTGGAATAGATTCGTAGACCGGGTCGGCTTATACGCTTTAAAATCATTTTATTACCTTTCCTAGTCTTTCTATGTCGTAAGGTTAAAACCAAGAAATCTTTTTTACTTTCTTGATGTTTTCGAACGTTCTCAATAAAACCTTCTCGTAAAAGTATTTTCACAATGTTTTTAGTGATATTAGTAGATACTATTTGAACTCTTCCCTTTTGATCTATGTCAGCATTTCTTATAGAAGTTATTATATCGGCAATAATGTCCCTACCCATGACGAACTATAGTTATTGGTGCCTCCTCATTTTGATATAATCAACATGCTTCTTTTTTTGTTTTATTTTTTATTGAATTTTTTTTTGAAATTCTTAAATTCTAAAAAATTATTCTAAATCTCAAATATATGCATGAGACACAATCTATTAATCGGATCTATTTCAGATATTTGAATATTCTATTTTCTATATATAGAATAGATAGGATATATCCTATCTTCATCTATAAGACTTCGGGCGCTAATGAAACTATTTTAGTAAAATTCAACTGTCGCAATTCCCGAGCAATCGCACCAAAAATTCGAGTTCCTTTTGGATTTCCCTCTTGATCAATGATAACCGCTGCATTGTCATCATATCGTATTATCATGCCGTTGTCACGTTTGAGTTCTTTACACGTGCGTACAATCACAGCTCTAATTATTTCTGATCTTTCTAGAGGCATGTTGGGCACTGCTTCTTTGATTACAGCAACAATAACATCGCCAATATGAGCATATCGGTGATTACCGGTTCCTATGATTCGAATACACATCAATTCTTGAGCTCCACTGTTATCCGCTACATTCAAAAGGGTCTGAGGTTGAATCATATCATTTTTATTTGAATCTCTTATTTCAATGCAAGGGATAATGGAAAAAAGAAATATTGTCTGTCCAGAGATAAAGAAATCTGTGGTTGTTTTTTCATTCTCAATACTCCTTCCTTCTTCTTTTACTTTTGTTTACCTATCCTGAAATAACAAATTGAGTTCGTATAGGCATTTTGCATGCAGCTATTTCCATAGCAGTTTTGGCTACAGTTTCTGATACTCCACTCATTTCATAAAGTATTCGGCCCGGTTTAACAACGGATACCCAATATTCGGGGGATCCCTTGCCCGAACCCATACGTGTTTCTGTAGGTCTTACAGTAACAGGTTTGTCGGGAAAGATACGTACCCATATCTTTCCACCACGACGTGCATATCGTGTCATTGCTCTTCGCCCTGCTTCTATTTGTCTAGCTGTGATCCAAGCAGGTTCAAGTGCCTGAAGAGCATATCTGCCAAAACAAATATGATTGCCTCGGCAAGATATTCCCTTCATTCTACCTCTATGTTGTTTACGAAATCTGGTTCTTTTGGGGTTATAGTTGATGGTTGTTTCTGAATTCCATCTCTACTGCAGAGCCGGACATGAGAGTTTCTTCTCATCCAGCTCCTCGCGAATGAAATGATTCAAGAATATTAAATATACACATGTATTTATGTATTTCATTCTATCAAAATGAAAAGAAAGAATATACTAATCTTTTTTATATTGAATTTGTTACATAGGTAACTTTATATATAACTAACTAGATAACTAGGTGTGTTTGTTTATATATAATGCTTCTTTCTTTTATCAAGATTTCTAAAGTATTTGACTTTACCTCTATTGAAATGGAATCACACCAATAAAGAAAATCCTTAAATGAAAGAAAAATTAAAAATAAAGAAAGGTTTCGCGGGCGAATATTGACTCTTTCCTCCTTCATTTGTAGGATCAATCCATGACCATTCAGAAGAAATCCATTTTTTCTTGGTTCATTTCGCCATCCTACCCAATGAATCATTAGGATTGATTCGTTTTCAAGAAAATCCTATGTAGTCACAGGTTCCATCGTTCCCATAGCTTCTCCATTAATGTTTAGGCCTGAACTCTGCAATGGAGCTCTCAACAAAATCTCTTATTTGTTTCCGAGTCAATCTCCTCAGTTTTTCTTAACCCGAAGCTCGATTAAATTATTCTCTATTTTCTATTCTTTATATTCTTATTTGAATTTCTTTTATTTTATTTATTATTTCTTCTATTTTATTATTCTATTTTATTATATGTTTCTATACTTCTTTCTATTTTTTTTCTATTTTTTCTTTGTATATTTCTTATTCTATTGTATTGTAATTGTATATTTTGTATTTTTATTTTATATTGATGTTGATGCTTTATAACACTGCCTTTTTTATGGGATAATTTTTCATAAACCATACATATGGGAATCATATATCATTGAGATCTTTATTCTCTCTTTCTATCATCCTTCCATTTTTCCACATCCCTTTTTTTTTCACAATTCATAATCAGATTTCTTTTTTATGAAAAGAATTTCAGTTGCTACAATGCTACAACTATATGATCGATTCAGTCATATAGTGACTGTTTCTTGGGATCTCGACAATACGAAGCAATAAGTTGGTTATTAGTTTTGAGTTTCTTTAGTTTTGATAGTTACTAAGTTTATAGTGGGGTTAGCCTGTTTTTTTCAATCTCAATTCTAAAGAAAAAACTAACGAGTCACACACTGAGCATAGCAATTATACTAAAATCTAAATTAAATAAAGGGTAAATCAAATTTTTATTCAACCTTATAGAATTAGAATTGTTCGTTTTTCTTTGATTAAGAAAAAGAAGAAAAGAGTTTATCAATTTTTTCTATCGATGACCAGAATGGCAAAATAAATAAAGGTCCATTCTTCTTCTTTTTTCTTTTCTTATTCTTGGTTTACAAATATCCAAATTTTTATGCCTAAGACTCCATAGATAGTTCTAATTGTATGGGAACAGTGATCAATTTTAGCGCGAATTGTTTGTAAGGGAACCCTGCCTTCTCTGATCCATTCGACACGTGCAATCTCTTTTCCGTCGATACGCCCTGCAATTTGCACTTGAATCCCTTTTGTACCCGTTTGTTCAGTTAATTCAATAGCTTTTTTCATTGCCTTTCGAAATGAGACTCTATTTTTTAATTGTAAAGCTATATATTCTGCAAGAATATTAGGTTGTCCATAAGGCTTTTCAATTCTTGTGATAGCAATGTTGAGTCTCCGGTTTACAGAATGAAATTCTTTTTGTACATTCATCTGTAATTCTTCGATTCCCCGTGTTCGTCCTTCTATTAATAAATTGGGAAATCCAATATAGATTATGACCTGAATCAAATCTATTCTTTTTTGAATTACTATATAAGCAATTCCTTCGAAACCTGAGGATATTCTCTTATTTTTTTTTACATAGTCCTTAATACAATTCCGTATTCTTTCATCTTCTTGTAGACCCTTGGAAAAATTCTTTGGTTTTGCGAACCAAAAAGAATGATGACTTTGAGTTGTTCCAAGTCTGAAACCAAGTGGATTTATTTTTTGTCCCATATTTTTCTATTCTTTTTCCATCCATTTTTTTTCTAAATAGGAATCTAAAATTTAGATTTTTCTTTTAAAAAAATCTTTATATGACAAGTGGTTTTTTTTATCAGATAACTACGCCCTCGAGCCCGGGGTCTTAACTTTTTCACAATAGCACCTCTATTGACTTCAGCTTTACTAATAAATAAATCAGCTTCATTCAAACCCATATTATGACTAGCATTTGCTGCTGCAGAATAAACTAATTTTAAAATTGGATAAGATGCCCTATAGGGCATTAGTTCCAATATCATGAGTGTTTCTTCATAAGAACGTCCGCGAATCTGATCAATTACTCTTCGTGCTTTGAAAACAGACATACATATATGTTGAGCTAACACTTTTGCTTCTCTATCCGAATTTTCGTTCTTTATCATATTTATCATAAAAGTTCTCCCCCGCCAAT